TACAAATCACTACCCCCTTTTTTGTATTTCCTTAATTTATTTCCTTAATTGAATTTCGTAGGACGAAGTTCCTTAAAAACCTCTGCCTTCTTTAAAATATCCTGAACAGTTTCTGTAGGTTGAGCCCCTTTTTCAAGGAAATATAAAATAGCAGGAACATTTAAATAAGTTTGATTCTTTATCGGATCATAAAAACCTACTTTCTGAAGATCTTTTCCTTCTCTTCGGGATCGAACATCAATTGCAACGATTCGATAGACGGCTCATTGGGATAGATATAGATGAACAACACCCCCCCTAGAAACGTATAGGAAGCTTTCTCCTCGTACGGCTCGAGAAAAATGATTGATTCGAAGTTTTGTCTCTCTATGGAATTCTATCTAAGAAATGACAACTGGATCCATAAAATGATCAAAGTAATTAAAGATGTAAGTCGTTTTTTCTTCGTTCTTCCTTAAAATGAAAAAGAAATCATTCGTATTCTCATAACTCAAGTTGGATAACTTTCAAATAGTTCAAAGGAAAATCTTTCGACAATTTCATTTATTGAGCGGTCTTTCCTCCTTTTTTGTTTGTCTCGTTTAAAATTGGATTCTTCAGTCTGATCCAGTTATTCAGACAATTAAAAAGGTGTTTCCTTGTTCTGGGATCCTTTATCTTTGTTTTATTTTAAATCATTGGGTTTAAACATTACTTCGGTGCTTTTTAATCCTTTCAAAATGGCAGCAACATACCCTTTTTGCGATTTCTATGAAAAAATCCTACAAGATGATGGATTCCCTCGTGAAACACTTTGGATCGAAAAAGTTTGATCAACTCCAATAAAGTTTTGAATTTGAAACTTGCTCGAATTGGATTCTTTCAATTTCCATACCTGAGATATATTTACGAAGTTGTTTCAATTTTTTTTATTGATTGGCATTAACCCTAGACCCTTGCCCCGAGAAAGAAATTAATACTTTCTACTCGAGCTCCATCATGGACTATTTACATTCCAAGACAACAAAAAACGAGGGGTTATAGTGAAACAGAACCAATGATGTCGAGCTAAGAGCACCTTCATTCCTACAAAAAATGGTGGATGTACAAATCCACAACGGATCGTGTCCTTCAAGTCGCACGTTGCTTTCTACCACATCGTTTCAAACGAAGTTTTACCATAACATTCCTCTAAGAACCGGTATGGAATTGATTCAATTATGGAATCATGAATAGTCATTGGTTGTGCTGATGTATAAAGACCATAATCTATAGTATTATAATAATCAATAAGACGAATAAACGAATTCTTTTTGATTCTGCATCTTCACGTGACTTAATAGGAGAGAAAGATTCAGCTTCTAAGGAATGATTAAAACTATTTATCTTTCTAAATTTATTCGAAATTTAGAAAGTTCCCCTTTCGACATCATTATTCCAAAAAAATTTGATAGTTAAAAATAACTTTTAATCAGCTTAGGAAAAAAGATAAGTCTTTTTTTTTTTCATCTGATTGATAAAATCCAAAGAATGGGGAGGGTTTCGTATCTATCAATTCAATCAAATACACTGAGCAATTGTCACCGTTTAGAGATATTGAAATGAACGCCTTCCCATTACTGATTAACTCCTATCTACCCCATTCTATGGGACTGATGCAGCATAAATCAAAGGAAGGGGGTGTCCTAGTCTTTTTTATTTTTACGAAATGCAAGCTGTCTAGGCACAAAGCCAAACAAGTCCAGATTAAGTCCAGTTTTTGCTCCTTTTTTTCTATTTTAGCCTACCTCATTGATTAAGAATTAAGAGACTTAGTGAATTTAATTATTACCAAAAACCTCCTCTTGGCGAAAAGTCAAGAAATCGACAAAAATGAAAATGGAATCTAAATCTAATTAGGCTAATTTAGGGGGTAGAGAATACGCGATAGGGAATATGGATTCTTTCGCATCTCGATTCAGTTTTTGAAAAAAAAAAACGATTCATCGAAGAAAAAAATCAGAAACAACAATCACATTCCAGCTAACATTTCGATTTTAAACAGAACCAGAACATTGTTAAAAAAGCAATCTATATTGTCAGAGAATATATATGTTCTGGGACGGAAGGATTCGAACCTCCGAATAGCGGGACCAAAACCCGTTGCCTTACCACTTGGCCACGCCCCATTTAGATTTCTATGCGATACTAATAAAGTATATTGCTGGTTTTGTTTGTTTGTCAACTCTAGCCCAAATATCTATAGAATAGATTAAATTGGTATTCGGATTTTTCTATGTTTTTGGTATGTGTAGATATAGAATTCAACTTAATTTATTGATCATTACATATAATTCAATTAAGATATTGTATGAAAATATGATTTTTTCGATTCTCCTTTGAGAAAAGGAGGATTTTTGATTGGGTGGGTTCAAAGAAAAAGAAGGATTTTTTGTTTACCTTACTTACTTTCCTTTTCCTTATATAAATAACTCAATCAAAATGCAATTATCTCCAAGAACAAAAAGTCTGTTATGCTTAA